ACACCCTCTTCTTTTGTATTTCATTAATTGACTTTCCTTTAATTAAGACGAAATTCTCTAAAAACAAACACCCGCTTTCTTTAAAATATCATAAACAGTTCCTGTAGGTTGAGCACCTTTTTCAAGAAAAAATAGAATAGCAGGAATATTTAAATACGTTTGATTATTTATCGGATCATAAAAACCCACTTTCCGAAGATCTCTTCCTTCTCTTCGGGATCGAACATCAATTGCAACGATTCGATAAACGGCTCATTGGGATAGACGTAGATAAACTAGAACCCCCCCTAGAAACGTATACGAAGCTTTCTCTTCGTACGGCTCGAGAAATTAGAAGATATGTCTATGTATACAATTCGAATGTCAAATAGATCTATAAAAGCATTAAATCAAATAAATTAGACTAAGATTATTTAATACTTTTTTATTCTTCTTTTTCTTTATCAAAAAAAAAATCATTTGTATTCTCAAAACTCAAGTTGAGTAACTCGGAAATATGAAATAGCTCAAAAGAAAACCCTTAAGTATTTGATTTTTTGAGTGGTCTCTAACCCCTTTTTCTTTGTCTCATTTAGAATATATTTGGACTCCTTATTCTTGATCTAGTTGTCGAGACAATTAAAAAAAAAATATTTCCTTGTTCCAAAATATTTTATCTTTGCCTTGAATCATTGGGTTTAGACATTACTTCGGTGATTTTTAATCGTTTCAAAATGGCAGCAACACGGCCCTTTTTCTGATTTATTTCTATCAAAGAATCATAAACGGTTGATTCCCGCAAGATACACTTTTGATCAAAAGAGTTTCACTAATTCCAACAAATTTTCCTTTTTTGGATTTGAAACTTGCTCGAATTGGATCCTTTCGATTTAGAAATCGAAAATAGACTACACTTACGAAGTTGTTCCAACTTATTAATTGGCACTAACCCTAGATCCTTGCCCTGAGAAATGAATCAATACTTTCTACTCGAGCTACATCACATACTGTTTACACTACAACCCAAGAAAAAATGAGGTTTCGAGTGGAACAGAACAAAGGATGTCGAGCCAAGAGCACCTTCATTCCTATATAATAAAAAGGGTGGGTGTAAGAATCCACAACTGATCATGTCCTTCAAGTCGCACGTTGCTTTCTACCACATCGTTTCAAACGAAGTTTTACCATAACATTCCTCTAGTTTGGAACTGATATGTAATTGATTCAATTAGGGAATCATGAATAGTCATTTGTTCGGTCGTTCCATTGGTTTCTAAAGAAGTCTTAGAAAGAATTCACTTTAATCCTCGATTTTCTTTTTATTGGATGAATGCAATATTTTTATTTTATTTATTAATTTCTAAATATTAGGAAGAAAAAAGTTCTTTGTATTGAATCTACATTGCATCTTCAAGTAACTTGAGAGGATATATTCAACAATCTTAGACTTCTTCGAATATCAAATACTCATAAGAAATCATTCAATTCAAATAGTTATTGAATTGAAAAAAAACCTACCTGGATATCACTATTTGAATAAAGTTTTCCTAAAGATTGCATTTATCATCATAAATAATTCATCTTTGAATTAAACCTCAGTGATTAAAAAAATATAGATAGATAGAAAAAGAAATTTATTTCTTTTTTTCGTGGAGTGAATAAAAAAAAGTTGATGTAAAGGAAGATTTAGGCTCTTTTTCTTTGATTTCATACTGAAAAAGAAAATCATAAAAAAAAAGAATTCCCTCTATCAGATAGACTGAACAATTGTCATTGGAATGAATTATGAATATTCAATATAGAATATTTCAAATTAACGGATCCAAAATCTTTTTCAAAAAACCAAAAAACGTTATCACTGAAATAGAACGACAATAATACATTAAGCATTTCCTCATTTTACGCGTAGTTTCTTTGACTGGTGGGGGTTCGTTCAATAATTTTTATTTAAAGCAAGGGGAATAAAATATAGGATGTATGAATTACCCCCCTGTATATATTATTACATATATTTACAATTATATATGAGAACCAAATCAAATACGAAATGAAATACCTAAAAATGAGGTTCAAAGAAAATAGATACGTTATATGTATGTAACTTGATTATTTCTTAATCCAATTTGTACAAGCACAGCTAGTTAAATTGCTATCTTACATTGTTAATTAATTCTTATTATATGGGACGTAAGGCTTTTCGAAGTAACTAACTTAAACTTCAATATGAATATTCAATATTCAAAGTATAAGGGGATGGACATACGATGAAAAGCGCATTCAACCTCTTTTGCAACCCCCTTTTTTCTTTATTTCCAATTCTTCGAATCTAGATTCCTAGATCACAACTCGATTCAGTTTCATCTATATGTATCTTAGTTGAATTTAATTTGTGAAAAAATAGGATTTAAAGAAGAATAGAATCATTAAAAATCAGAAACAAGAATCACATAATATCCAATATTTAACTCTTAAAGAGTAGAGAAGGTAGTTCAAAAAGAAAACCTTTCTTTATTGTGATAATAGATATTTCTCTACTCTGTTTCTATCTATATATAGAATAGGTATTCCCTGGGACGGAAGGATTCGAACCTCCGAATAGCGGGACCAAAACCCGTTGCCTTACCACTTGGCCACGCCCCATTTCAATTTCTATTCAATACTACTAAACAGTAGTATTGTTTTTGGTTGTTCGTCAATTCCAATCGAAAATAAATATCTATGGACTCTATTGTTCCTAGGGTTTTGACACGTGTAGATATACAATGAAGCTGAATTTATTGATCATTACATATAATTCAATTAAGATATTGTATAAAAGTATGATTTCTTCTATTCTTTTTTGAGAATTGAAGGATTTTTGATTGGGTGAGTTCAAAGAAGGATTTTTTGGTATCCCTTACTTTTTTTTTCATTTTTAAGGGATATCAATTATCAATAACAATAACTTAATCAAAATACAATTATCTCCAAGTCCAAGAAAAAAAAAATGTTTGTTATGCTTAATATCTTTAGTTTGATCTGTATCTGTCTTCATTCCACCCTTTATTCAAGTAGTTTTTTCTTAGCCAAATTGCCTGAGGCCTACGCTTTTTTGAATCCAATCGTAGATTTTATGCCAGTAATACCCCTTCTCTTTTTTCTCTTAGCCTTTGTTTGGCAAGCTGCTGTAAGTTTTCGATGAGATCTTTAATACTGTCCTAGACATGATTTATTCGAAAAAAAAAATTGGAACAATGGATAAGATCGGATAAGTCTTACAGCATGAACCCTCGATTCAAACAATTCTTAGATAGCTGCAAAAAATCTGACTCCCCTCTTTCCTTTCCTCATTCGGATTCTTTTTCATTTATTGAAAAACCCTTTTAGAGTCATTTCAAAATAGGAAAGATTTTTTTTTAATGAAAGACTCGACTCTTATTCCAAATGAATTTCTGAAAATTCTTTTTTTTTTTGATTTCGAGAAACCATTTTGTTTATTGGTGTCAAAATAGGATATGGGGTATAAAAATGGAGAATCTATTCTCTTTTTTTTTTGAAAAAAAAAGATCTTGGAGATTGTGTAATGCTTACTCTCAAACTCTTTGTTTACACAGTAGTGATATTTTTTGTTTCTCTCTTCATCTTTGGATTCCTATCTAATGATCCAGGACGTAATCCTGGACGTGAAGAATAAAAAGGCCTTTCTTTTTACTTGCTTAATTTTTCAATGTTCTTACTTAGGATTTTATCTATTGTACATCCTTATTTATTATATGAAATAAAACAAAAACAAAGGAAAGGTTTTGAAAAAAAGAATAAATAAAATAACAAGTCATCAACGGAAACGGAAAGAGAGGGATTCGAACCCTCGGTACGAAAAACTCGTACAACGGATTAGCAATCCGACGCTTTAGTCCACTCAGCCATCTCTCCCAATTGAAAAAGGATAATTACTATCTTACATTACACAAAAAGTAAGGCTTGAAAAAAAGCCTTTCTTTTCTTTATCTCTCTTTATTTTTTTTTACTCTATTAATATATACAACTTTAATATATACTACTTTTATAAGCAATCCCATTTAGATAAAGAAATGGTTCGAAAGAGATATTTCGAATAAAAAAAAAAGAAAAAAGCAAGAATACCTCTTCTTCCGAAAGAGCTTTTTTTCTTTTCACGGCCTGGCCTGGTCAGTACCTAGCCGGGCCATTTTTTGTTCCATTCCAAATCATAGATATAGATAAAATGATTTGTTTGAAAACAAAAATGTTTATTATTGATTATTGAAACAACAATCAGAAGAAGGGATCTTTCCATTCCTATGATATGGAATTTCATTCTATAGAATCAAAGTGTCATTTTTTATTATTATTATTCTTTCTTTTCTTATTTTTTTTCCTTTACTGGAAAAAAAGAAAAAAAAATAAGGAACTGTGGATTGTTGTGCAATGCATTCTTATGTCATAACATAAATAGTTTTATCGAGCCCTATCTGTTCTGTCAAAAATCCTCCAGCAAAAGAAAGAACTTGTTCTTTATTCTTTATTTAAATTTTGAATTAGGAGTGCTCTTTTACTAATCTGATTAGGTTTACTGACAAAACCAAAACAAACACGTCAATGCTATAATTTTCATCATTATTTTGTTTTGGATCCTATCTTGATTACGTCCGATTACCTTTTTTTGTTCGACAAAAGTTGCATTTATATACAATAATCCCATTGTAGCGGGTATAGTTTAGTGGTAAAAGTGTGATTCGTTTTATTAATCCCTTTTATAGTTAAGGGATCCCTCGGTTTGATTTGATTCATATTCCGAAGAAAAACTTTATTTCTTAAAAGGATTTAATCCTTTACCTCTCAACGAAGGATTCGAGGAAAAATATACATTCTCGTGATTTGTATCCAAGGGTCAATTAAAAATGGAAAATTGGATTATTTAATTGCGAAACATAATTTTTTTTTTGAATTGGATCAATACTTCCAATTTAATGAGTATTAGTAAAGGATCCATGGATAAATATAGAAAAGCGTATTTCTAATCG